AAATAGAACGAATACCTTGAAGAGGTAGAAGTATAAAGAATAAGAAAAATGGAAAATGCTTTCTTTATACGCGAAGAAAATTTTTGATTGATATCAGGGGATCAAATAAGTTCTTCATTCATTCATTGAATGATAAATGACTACAAGCGAAGGAGATACGCGATTTAAAAAACGGAAGATACAATATTTCACAATTGTATCTAGAATAACCGGAAAAGTGGAAACAAGACCAGATATTATTTGCTCGTTATGAGCCAATCCAAAATCATTGTAGATCGAACCAATCATTAGTTCCCAACCATGGGTCGAGTGAAATCCGATCCATAAATCAGTAACTAAAAGAATCGAAAAAGCTTTTATTGTGTCACTTAAGTTATAGAAGAATTCCTGAACCCAAGAATTAAGAATGACAAGTTCTTCATTACCCAGAATAAAATAACCACTTAGAATAGTGAAACAGATTATATTTGTCGACAAATGCAAAATGATATGGAGATGATATTCATTGTGCGTTTTGACCAATTGTATCGTTTCCTTGTGTATTCCTATACGAAGCTTTTGTATATGTGTCTCCGGGTATTCTTTTATCATTTCGTCCAACAAGAATAATTCTTCTAATTCTAGGAATTTTTCTAGAACATTTTTCTCCTGAATATCATTCAAAAAAGTTTCGGATTGCCTAGTATTCCACCAATTAATAATCCAAAGTTCCAGACTTTTTTGAAATGAGAGAGAGACCCACCAGGGCAAAAATACTATAGATGCAAGATATGGGAGGGAAGTCAATGCTTTCTTTTTTTTTTCATTTTTTATCTGTGAATTGTTAATGAACTGCTTCATTTGTCAACTCTATCTGATCTGATATTTCTCTAAAGCACGAGTTCTATAACAAGGTATCGAACCTATAGATCTATTCCCACACTTTTGTGTAATAATTTATTAGTCCTTAGATCTAGAAGGAATATAGAAATAGAATAAGGATCCCCTTTCGGATGAAAAATATATATATATATAAAATATAAATATATAAATAAATAAATAAAATAAATAAATAAATATATAAATAAATAAATATATAAATATATATAAAATATAAATATATATAAAATATAAATATATATATAAAAATAAAAAAAAAAGAAAATTTAAAATAAATAAAAAATAAAATTTAAATTAAAATAAAATAAATAAATAAATAATAAATTAAATATATAAATATATATATAATAAGTAAATTAAAAGTAAATGGGATTTCCGGATATCTCAATTGGGCAAATTCGAACGAATTTCATCTTCATTTCTTCCTTTCCATAAATACTCGAAAAAGTTACTTGAAGTAACGAATATTATTCGGACCGCAGCGCAGCGCAGGAATACGGCATCAATTCAAAATCTGAGGCCTAACCTAAAAAGATGAATTCTGTATTACGAAATACATATTCGGATATTTTATTTGATGAATTCATATTTTATTATAGTTTATAGTTTTTTATATTTATTATAGTTGTTCCATATACGTTCTCCTACTTTTGTTTTATTCTATGCGGGTCGTTGCACCAAAGGAACGAGGAAATGGAATCTAACATGTTTTGCTCGAATGAACATTCTGAAGAAACTTCAATTGTATTAAAAAGGAAATTAGCAAGTTCCTTCCATTATGCGGAGAAAACCTTCATTCTTCCTTCGGTTCATTTCAAAATACTTCAATTGGTATGCGCAAGAAATAGGCCAATTTGGCAGCTTTTTGCTCAATTTCTCGTGGAGTCAAATTCTCATCAGTACGAGTCAAGGGAATGGTTCCTTGGCCTCTGATTTCCATATAAAGAATACGACGAGGAAAAAGACCCTCTTTAACCTCCATTCTGATTGATTGGATATCTTTCATAAAGAAGCGAAGGAAGATGCGACGATTTATTCCGGGGAATCCCCAACGAAAAATACACATTATTCCTTCTTTTCTATCGAATCGGTCATAACCACTACCTACATTCCACGAAATTGTGCACCACAAATAGGAACTAATGAATAGACCCGCGATCCCATAGAAAGACATCACGATCCCTTGTGGGAAAAAAATGATTTGCTGAGATGGAAATCCAGGTATCAGATTCCTACCAAGATAACTGGAAGTTCCAACCACTAAGAATCCTAGTGAACCTAAAAAAAGTATACAGGCCCAGCAAAAATTACTTGCTTTTCGGGACCCTGTTATAAGTTCTATCCATATATGTTCTGATCGCCAGTTCATACTATACTTGATCCGATTGCATTCGATTGGAATTGAGAAAAAAAAATTTTACTTTTTGCCGAAATAACTTTCATCAACTAGCACTATTCTGATATGAACCATTAGGAGGAATTGGTTAGATACATTGACTTTCAATTATAAAATAGAAAAATATTCGCCGATCATTTTTAACCAGATAACCCGCATATACATGCATTTATGCGGATATCATGTATCCGCATGCATAATAATTCTTTCATTTGTATTCGGAAAAAGGCGCATATCATACCATATTACACTAAACAAATATCTGTACCAAATAAATATCTGTATTATGATTCAGTGTTGAAATAAATTGCTGAAATTTTGTCCCATCGGATCTAGACAATCTTATTTTTTTGAACATGAAGAAATAAAGAAGCCATTGCAATCGCCGGAAATACTAGGCCCACTAAAGGGACAAAAATAGAGGGTAAGTTAAGATCTGTCATAGAATGGGGGTACCTCGATTTAATATTTGTACCTATTATAAAGATATCTTAAGTATATCTATTATAAACTATTATAAATAATATTAAGTAGTTAATAAGTGCAAGGAATGAAAACTAAATGAAGTGTACCTATTCATCTTTCTACACGAATATGTATGATAATCCACCTTACTTAAGTTTAAGAAATTTTATTAATTCTCCCATCCTTATATTCTATCTATCTTTCTAATAAAATAAGGAGTTTTTTATTAAAATTAAAGAGTTTATTATAAGTTCGCGACTCTAACTAAACTAATTCAATCCAAGAAAGAGGTATTCCTAGTAAAAAATGGGAGTTCTTGGTAGACATAGAAATCACTTCTATTCTATATCTATATTTTCATTTTATTTCGATATTTTTTTTTGCATTTTTTTTCAAAGGAAAGAAACCGTGGAGCTGAAATAACTCACTCAGAACGCCTTTTAAAAGATTACGCGGTACGATTGGGTCGAATAAGCCCTTATGGAATAAATACTCAGCCGCTTGTGAACCGTCGGGTACTGTTTTATTCAATGTTTGTTCAATTACTCTTTTACCCGCAAAAGCAATGTAGGCATTGGGTTCAGCAATAATGACATCTCCCAACATACCAAAACTGGCAGTTACTCCACCAGTTGTAGGAGATGAAAGGATTGATACATAGAATAACTTTTTATTTGATTGATAATTATATGAAGCAGAAGATATTTTAGCCATTTGCATCAAGCTTAAACTTCCTTCTTGCATGCGTGCTCCTCCAGAAGCACACACAATAATGACAGGTAGAGATCTATTAGTAGCATACTCGATCAAACGAGTGATTTTCTCTCCTACTACGGATCCCATACTACCTCCCAAAAACTGAAAATCCATAACCCCAATTGCTGTGGGAATACCGTTTAGTTGACCTATGCCCGTTTGAACAGCTTCAGTTAAACCTGTCCTTCTTTGATAAGAATTGATACGATCTCTATAAGGTTCCTCTTCTGAATGAAATTCAATGGGGTCCGTGGAGACCATATCTTCATCCATAGGATCCCAAGTGCCCGGATCAATCAAAAGTTCGATTCTATCTGAACTACTCATTTTCAAATGATATCCACACTGTTCACAAATATTCAATTTTGATCTAAAAAATTTTTTATAATTTAATCCATAACAATTTTCGCATTGAACCCATAAATTTCTGTATTTTTTATTATTTATATCAAAATTATTAGATCTTCCTCTTATATTGAAATCACGGCTGTTACCACCAGTTCTTATACTAGAATTCCCCCTTTCACTACTGCTTACGCCTTCAGTACAAATGAAACTAGAAATGTAACTGTCACTGTAATTTTCGGTACCATCGAAAATGTAACTATGAATACTGACTTCAAAACGAAGATAACTATCAATGCAACTATTAATGTGATTATTCCAACTAGATTGAGTATCATACATGTAATGATAATAGTAGTGATTGTTACTCTTAGGCCTATTATTCAAATAACTGGAAAAAAAGCTTTCTAGTTCACTCAGAAAAAAACTATTATTGTCAATCTCAAAAATATGATTTTCAATGTCAAAATATACAGAATAACTGTCACCATTACCATCCCTAACTAAAAAAGTGTTATCAGAGATAAAACTCCAAATATTCCTGATATCAAATAAATAATCAACATTACTGAAACTATAACTACCGCTATCATTCCAACTAGGAATGTTTTTCTCCGTATCATTTAGAATGGGCTCTTCACTTCCACCGGTATGTCCAAGAGCATTAAGACTATTTATTGATTTACTTAGCCCACACTTATGTTCTAACTTCCCCTTAGACAACATCGAATTGAACCACCGTTTTTTCATAGAGTCTTCCCGTCCCCTATTTGATGAAAATATAATAGATGAATAGTCATTCGATGAATAATCCGATGAATAATCATTTTCCTATTTGATTTCCTATTAGAATTAAGCATATGATCCAATCATTGGAATTGTTAACTAACAACGAGTGAGTATTGAAAGAAATGATTCTCCTTGGGGGGAATCGGGGGTATCGCTTCAATATATATGTATTATGATAGAAATATATATATTGATGGAATCTTTTCCTAAATTAGAAATATAAAGACAGGTTTCTCTCATGTCATGTACAAAAAAATTCTTATCGAAAAGATAAATAGTTGTTTCTTCCTATACTATAAATAAATGAAGAATTCATTCTCGTATAATCAAAAAAAAAGTTTCTATTGCAACATGAAACGAAAAAGACAAT